AAATTGAAGAAATGACCTTAAATCTTTGTGTACTCACTCCTAATCGAATTGTTTGGGATTCAAAAGTGAAAGAAATCATTTTATCTACTAATAGTGGACAAATTGGGGTATTACCAAATCACGCGCCTATTGCCACAGCTGTAGATATAGGTATTTTGAGAATACGTCTTAACGATCAATGGTTAACGATGGCTCTGATGGGTGGTTTTGCTAGAATAGGAAATGATGAGATCACTATTTTAGTAAATGATGCGGAGAAGGGTAGTGACATTGATCCACAAGAAGCCCAGCAAACTCTTAAAATAGCGGAAGCTAACCTGAAGAAAGCTGAAGGCAAGCGGCAAAGAATTGAGGCAAATCTAGCTCTCAGACGAGCTAGGACACGCGTAGAGGCTCTCGATTCGATTTCGTAACTAGTCAAGTCAGTGTATCAAAATCGAATTTCTGTATAAAAAAAACGGATGTTTATACACCCCATTTTGTTTGATTCTGCTGATTAAATAGAATCAAATACAATCAAGTGAATTTTTTTTAATATATAATGAAAATTTTCAAAATTTGAAACTGAAATAGAATAGGATGAAAAAGATACAAAATCACTAAAAGAAGGTGGGTAGAAAAACTTATTAGACACCGAAGTCAGTGGTATCTAATAAGTTCTACCTACTATTGGATTTGAACCAATGACTCCCGCCGTATGAAAGCAATACTCTAACCACTGAGTTAAGTAGGTCATTTATCATCATAAAGAAAAAGAAAAGGGACCTATCCCATCGATGAATTATAAATTCAATATTACTTCTAAGCAATACCAATCAAAGAAAAAAAAGGGACTAAAGAGATATGATGCTATGTAATATTCATCTTGACAAGAAATTCTATACAGAACATAATAGGAGAAATCAAATAAATATGTATCACAAGGAAGGGCTATAGCTCAGTTGGTAGAGCACCTCGTTTACACGCGCGCCAATGTTTTTTAGAAAAGTCTATCGTGCAATCAAAACAAAAGAATTGATCTTTTTGATAAGTCGATGTCTTACTCCATGCCTTTTAGGGAACAAAACAAGAGAACAATAGCCTGACAAATGATTCGGCTCGATTGGCTACCATTTAGGTAGGAGCCAAATAAATCGAACCCATCATTCATTTGAGATATTGATAGGGTGAATCCCCGGTCTATTCAATGCTAGGCTTAATTTAATGAGTATAAGGACCTCTAAAATTCTCTTTTCGTCCTATGAATCTTACGGTGTATGAAGTTTCATGTTTGATTTTTTAATCAGGGATGATAGAGACTCCATTTAACTTAGGTTGATCTAAGCCAAAGGCAAACCTACGTCAAGATAATCCCCTTCTCTAAAACACTTTGGCAGTGCTCCTGTATCAGAACAAAAATAATTAATGAGAGCACACGGAGCCATCTTCTTATTTTTCTTTTAGATAAAAATATGGTAGACTAGCTGATATTTATATCAGCTAATGAAAGAGCCCAATGCAAAAAAAATGCATGTTGGGTCTTTGAAAGAGTTCGAATCCATTTTGATAATAATTAGTTCGATCTGTTTTACCGAGAAGGTCTACGGTTCGAGTCCGTATAGCCCTATTTTAATTAATCAAAACAAAATAAATTAATAAAAAAAAAAATCGATTCTTACAACAAAATAAAACAATAAAGAATATTCAAATACAAAAAAAAGTTGTCTAATTTTTTTCCTCAGTATTCTATATTCTTTGTTGATTGGAACTGGCCGCTTCCGCTTGCTTTGCTTGATGAAAAGAATTCCCATAAGCTCCCTCGCTGGGTCGGGAGCAGGTTCATTCAGAGCATAAAACTTAAAAAAAAGGCATTTCAATATATTCAATTGCTCTTTTTTTTCTTTTTAATACATATTAATATTAGAATAGAATTCTAAACAAAACAATTCAAATTTGAATGAGTTTGGTTAGTTTCGAACTTTTTTATAAAAATCCGAAGTTAGGTGAAAGCGAAAAAGTTGAACTTGTTTTGTATATGTATAGTAGTAGAAATCTCTATGTATAGTAGAATACTATACATATCAATATATTTCGATATGAAATCGAAATAAAATAAGCGTAATGAAAATAAATAAACTAGGATTCCAATCACTAAATCTTAAAAACGAGACATATCCCCCAGTATACAAATGAAACTAGTCGATTCGAGTTGGTCTTACTAAATAATTAGTAAAGAAAGAGTTATAGACAACTTGAAAATGAATTCCATTCCAACTCGAATCAACTAATCCGGTCTATTTTTCTTTTACATTCATAGGAGTTCGTCTATGTTTATGCTTTACGAATATGAGAGTTTCTGGGCATTTCTGATAATATCAAGTGCTATTCCTATTTTGGCATTTATAATTTCTGGAGTTTTAGGCCCCATTAGAAAAGGTCCAGAGAAACTTTCGAGTTATGAATCGGGTATAGAACCAATGGGTGATGCTTGGTTACAATTTCGAATCCGTTATTATATGTT